AGCAAATGATGACGCTATAGCTTCAATCCGATTAATTCTTAACAAATTAGTATTCGCAATTTGTGAGGGTCGTTCTAGCTATATACGAAATCCTTGATTAATAATAAGATAAATAAAAAAATTCTTTTTTGAACTCCATAGATTTATGGAATCGGTTACTACTCTTGAATCGCATAAAAGAGATCAAAATTACTGGGGATATTCTGTGATTAGTTAGTATCCAAAATAGAGAATTCAACTAATCAAGTGGAAAAAGAGACGGTTGAATCAAAATAATTCCCTTTCAAGTTCTATTTCTGTAGAGGGCAATATGAATGTTCTATCATGTTCCACCAACACACTAAAGGGGTTATACGATATATCTGGTGTGGAAGTAGGCCAACATTTCTATTGGCAAATAGGAGGTTTTCAAGTCCATGGCCAAGTACTTATAACTTCTTGGGTTGTTATTGCTATCTTATTAGGTTCAGCTAGTATAGCTGTTCGGAATCCACAAACCATTCCAAATGATGGTCAGAATTTCTTCGAATATGTCCTTGAATTCATTCGAGACGTTAGCAAAACCCAGATTGGAGAAGAATATGGTCCATGGGTTCCTTTTATTGGAACTATGTTTCTATTTATTTTTGTTTCTAATTGGTCAGGGGCTCTTTTACCATGGAAAATCATACAGTTACCTCATGGGGAATTAGCTGCACCCACGAATGATATAAATACTACCGTTGCTTTAGCTTTACTCACGTCAGTAGCCTATTTCTATGCGGGTCTTAGCAAAAAGGGATTAAGTTATTTCAGTAAATATATACAACCAACTCCCATCCTTTTACCCATTAACATCTTAGAAGATTTCACAAAACCTTTATCACTTAGTTTTCGACTTTTCGGAAATATATTAGCCGATGAATTAGTAGTTGTTGTTCTTGTTTCTTTAGTACCTTTAGTGGTTCCTATACCCGTCATGTTCCTTGGATTATTTACGAGTGGTATTCAAGCTCTTATTTTTGCAACCTTAGCCGCGGCTTATATAGGCGAATCTATGGAGGGTCATCATTGACGAGTTTTCGAAATAGTCGTTTTTTAGCTTAGGCCAAGATAATCTATACGTGACTCAAGATAGTCGACTTAGGGAATATAAAAATGAAAAAAATACGCTATGTACGGCAAATAGACATCTACAGTAATAGGTACGCTATTTAGGAAATTGTAAAAAAAGGAAAAGAAGAATAAGAATTGAAAAAACGAAATTCATAAAAAATAAATTGGTTAGTAAGGGCGGGTAAACCCTGGGTATATGGAATCTAATGGCTAGAATCCAACTCTTGCACGTTTCAAAAATGATTCTAGAATCCGATGAATCTAAGATAGGAATAGTTGGTTTACGTTATGGAAGAAAGGCGTGTATATGTGATATTAGATATTGACTAGTTATATATGAACTAAAGATATATCTAATCCGCCCTACTACTATGAATTTAGATGGGGATTCATATAGAAGTCTTTTACTTTCGTCTGTAACTGTGAATTGAATGAATAAAAAGATGAAATCAATAAAAAGAACGAGAATTCAACTAATGGTTCAGAACAAAGAAATGGATTCACAAAAATCCCGTCGATAGAAACTAAAAAAGCTATATAAAAAAGAGCTATATAATATAAGTAGTTATGATGATTCAATAATATTAGTCCATTACTGCAATTGGCAGTTGTTAGTTATTTCGTCTGGATGAATCTTTTTGGTGGAATAATTAAATCATAATTACTTGGATGATTGTATCATTAACCATTTTTTGATTTTTGTGTGAGGAACTTATCATGAATCCACTGATTTCTGCCGCTTCCGTTATTGCTGCTGGATTAGCTGTCGGGCTTGCTTCTATTGGACCTGGAGTTGGTCAAGGTACTGCTGCGGGCCAGGCTGTAGAAGGTATCGCAAGACAGCCCGAGGCGGAGGGAAAAATACGAGGTACTTTATTGCTTAGTCTAGCTTTTATGGAAGCGTTAACAATTTATGGATTGGTTGTAGCCTTAGCGCTTTTATTTGCGAATCCCTTTGTGTAATCCTATAAATATGAAATATAAAAAAAACGTATTTTATTTCTTCCGGGGACTTGCTTTTTCGAATTATATCAATATTTCACTCCTACAATTACTTATTCGTTGAGACACTAACCCCTGGGAAGGACAGATTTGAGGATGAGGAATTAGCATCCCGATTCGCTTTCTTCCTTCCCGTTCTTATCAATGGCCCTCCCCCTTTTTTTTGTTTTTTCGGGAGTGTTACAACAAACCAAGTATTCCGTAATTGACATGATACCTGCCCTAGGTTCTAATAAGTATTATTCTTATTAGTTATTAGGAATTTCCAATTGAAAAAAAAAAACACATTTCGAAATCAACTATATTTTTGATTCTGTTTAGATCGTTTAGAAATAGTGAAATTAAGAACATAATAATAAAAATATTTAAATAGAAATATGTAGAATAAATAGAAAAAATGTTG